GCCAATGAGGTTTTTATTTGAGAGAAAAAATAAGACTATGCCTTCGCCATATGAATATTAAGTAATAATAGCATGGCACTTTGAATTCGATATCAAAATAAAAAACTTTTTCTTTTTTTTTTTTCAAAACATTAGATTATATATCGAGAGAGTAGTATGAGATAAGAGGTATTTCCTATTTTTCTATTGGGGATTCCAGTTCAGCGTCACAAACTTTTTTATTTTCACACCGGGGGGCTCTTAACAATAGTTATGTTCTGAAAGAGTTCGCGAAAATAAAATAAAAAAAAGATTATTTTTTCCTTATTTGACAAAAAGCAACTTTGGGATTGCTGAATCACAGACAAACCAAATAATATAATAAATATAGAAAGCAACGGAACCATCATAGTATTTTTGAACTCCTACGAAGGGAAGGGTGGTAATTTGATCATTTACCGATCTGGGTCTGATAGATCCTATTTTTCTCTTTCTTTGGGTAAAGGTCAATTTGATTATAGAGCCGTATGCAATGCACAAAAGATGCCCGTACGGTTGTTCAATTCTGTCTTTTTTTTTCTTCTTTATCTTTCTTTTCTCTTCATCATGCAAAATAGAGAACTCCTTTTTGTTATACCATCAGGGTAATGATTCATCAACCTGCTAGTTCTTTTTATGAGGCACAAACGGGAGAATTTATCCTGGAAGCGGAAGAGCTGCTCAAACTGCGTGAAACCCTCACAAGAGTTTATGTACAAAGAACGGACAAACCCTTATGGATTGTCTCGGAAGACATGGAAAGAGATGTTTTTATGTCAGCAACAGAAGCCCAAGCTTATGGAATTGTTGATCTTGTAGCGGTGGTTGAGTGAAAATAGCCCAGACCTGTTTCGCGTAAATCCTCGATTTCCCATTTTCTCTTTTTGCCGAATTTACTAGAAATAGAAGTAATTCATAATCATCCGGTTAGGATCGATCTAAACCAGCCCATTATTTATTTATATGATTCAACATGCCAACTATTAAACAACTTATTAGAAATACAAGACAGCCAATCAGAAATGTCACAAAATCCCCCGCGCTTCGGGGATGCCCGCAGCGTCGAGGAACATGTACTAGGGTGTATGTGCGACTCGTTCAGATCATGAGCTGGGCCAAAAGAAAGAAAACTTTTTCCAGTATCAATGATCAGTACCGGCGAATAGGATAGAATAGAAAAAGAAGTCCAGTCAATTCAGTATCTAAAAAAGGCGAATCTATCCATTCTATTGTGTATTAAATTTATGGTTTCCATTGGTGCAAATCCAATCACCTCAATTTAAGCTGAGAAGCAATTCTCCATTGGTAGCAAATGGTTATCCATTAAGCGGAGGAAATCTTACTTCAAAACAGAAAGATTAGGTCCCCTCTTGCAAGAACGGACTAACAGGGTTAGCTACCCAGCCAACTTTCATAATTAAATACCGTTACTGTGTAGGTAGATCTCATCGTGAAAGACCTACTACTGGATAATTCATGGGTAGAGCCAAAGAATGTGAACTATACAAGTTACCAATAACATTGATTAAATGAAGTAAAGGCTCCGGTGTATAGAGAAAACCTCACCGTTTAAGAAGTAACCATATAAACGAAGGAAGCCGCTATTTCTTTATCCATTTCTATTTTTTTATTTACTCTATTTTGCTACCTAGTAGAAGAAATTTTATTATTTCGAAGTGAAATGTCTAGAAAAAAGAAAAATAGTGGTCGGGAAGGTTATAGTAGCCAAAGCCATTGGAATTATTAATTTATACATTGGAAAAAAGCTTTGTTATTAATAGACTAGGAAAGGGAAAAAGAATAACTGAAAGAAAGGAAATCTATTAGTTATTCGTCAAAGTTTCATTTATTCAATGACCAGAATTAGACGGGGATATATAGCTCGGAGACGTAGAACAAAAATTCGTTTATTTGCATCAAGCTTTCGAGGGGCTCATTCAAGACTTACTCGAACAATTACTCAACAGAAAATAAAAGCTTTGGTTTCGTCTCATCGGGATAGGGGTAGGCAAAAGATCAATTTTCGCCGTTTGTGGATCACTCGAATAAACGCAGTAATTCGTGAAATGGGGGTATCCTATAGTTATAGTCGATTTATACACGATTTGTATAAGAAACAGGTCCTTCTTAATCGTAAAATACTTGCACAACTAGCTATCTCAAATAAAAATTGTCTTTATATGATTTCCAATGAGATCATAAAAGAAGTAGATTGGAAAGAATCCACCGGAATAATTTAAACGGAGTTCCCCGGAGAATGAACTCCGGGAGGGTAGAGTCAAAATGATATGATAAATAAAGTAGTAAAAATGAATGAACACACTCAATAAAAAAAGATTAATTCTTACCCAATTCTTTTTTTTTCTTACGACACGATAATCAAATCTAGATTTGATTATTTTTCGAACAAAACATCAATCCGCGTTTGAGTTCGGATTGTAATTTTGATTCAAGTGACGAAAGAGTAAGCCTATTTATTTCTGGCTCGAAGACCTGCCGTTCTGGAGGTCGACTCGGTTCTTTCAAATTGTTTCTCATTATTAAGAAAAGGTAACAAAGATAAAATACGAGCTTGTTTTATAGCAATAGTAATTAATCGTTGTTGTTTCAAGGTCAATCTATTCACCCGTCTAGATAATATTTTTCCTTGTTCACTAATAAAGCGACTAATTAAACTCATGTTTCTATAATCAATTCGATCCCCCGATTGGATCGGGGGCAAACGCCTACGAAAAGATCGCTTGGATTTAAGAAAAGGTCGCTTGGATTTATCCATGGTTTGTTTAGTTTATCCCTTATCCCGAAAATCCTATTTCGGTCGGATCTAAAATGAATTAGAATAAATAGGATTTGGTTTGTTTATATTTAACGTTTCTATTTAACTATGTTATATATATAATGTCATTTTTTCCCCTTCCAAGGAAGGGTTACATACAGGTGCCCGATTCGATCTATTTCTTTATCTCCCCATGAATCGTATGTTTGTAACAATATGGACAGAATTTTCTCAATTCCAATCGATTAGGCGTGTTGTGCCGGTTCTTTTGAGTAATATATCTGGAAATACCCGTTGATACCTTATTAACACCGTTTCGAACACAACTAGTACATTCCAAAATAACCGTTATTCGGACATCTTTCCCCTTGGCCATGAACCCCCTTTGGATTTTTGATTTACTCAACTCTTCTATTTTCGATCCGAAACGAAGAAGAAGAAAGGAAGGAAAAATAGAAGTTACTAACTTGAAATCCAATTATGAAAAATTTTGATGCAATGCAATAAATATAGTAAATAATATATTATTCTATTATATAATATAATGATTTCTAAACTTTATTTCAAATCACAGTATTTCATTTACATTTAAGTATCTTGTATAAGAGTCTTGCCCTAGACCTAGACCCCACATTGTTTATTCTACCTCCATCACTATTTAATTCAAATTTGAACCCAAGTCTCGCAGCTGTTGAATCCCCTTTTTCTCTTTCCTCCCTTATTCTAAAAAGAAAAAGGGAAAAAAGAAAAAGGGGGGGCGAAGGATTAGTCACAAATATTTAATTTTATCTCGAATCTTCGTTATTTGTTACCGTGTCAATAACTAGAATCAAAAAAAGGGGAATGTCAACGCATCTGGGAAAAAACGATTAATCTCTATCAATAGACCTGCTAAAGACCCGAACCATAGAGTACTTAATACCGGCGCCACGGAGAGATATGTTTTTAGATCTCGCATTGAATGAAAAACCTCTTTCCTTTTTTTATTGTAATATATTTTTTTATTGTAATATAAAATGGTAATACATATATGATCAGATGCATATGCAGTTAAGGACCGCTTCTAATTGTACACGGGATCCCCAATTCAAATTGAAATGTACAACTATCCGGTGAATAAGATTTTTTTTCTTAAAACATAAAAAAACATACCCTTCTTCCCGAGCATTCCCGAAAACCACTCATTTAGTTTTACACCAGGTTCCGTTCTGTATTTCATATGTATAAATATAAGTCTTTTACTATTATTATATGGTAAATGGGACCAAAAAGACGAAATGTCCATCTAAATTATATATATATATAAATGGCGGAAATAACGATGTGGAAAACAAGACAGGAATTCTCTACAATGACACTGTAGACCAATTGAAGGGATGTAGCGCAGCTTGGTAGCGCGTTTGTTTTGGGTACAAAATGTCACGGGTTCAAATCCTGTCATCCCTACCTATTACTTCTCCGTTGAGCAGTAACGAGGGAGTAATTCAGATCTATTCAAATTGAACATATCTAATTCATTCAAAGATGTATTGGGGTTAAAAAAAGTGTCTTTACAGTCTTCGCTTTTCTGATAAGAAAGCGCTCTTAGTTCAGTTCGGTAGAACGCGGGTCTCCAAAACCCGATGTCGTAGGTTCAAATCCTACAGAGCGTGAGTTCGTCCTTAATTATTCTTAGATCTAATTAGACTGAAAGAGCTTCACTAACTTGAACCGGAATCCTAATTTGACCTCCCTTCTATTAAAGAAAGTAGGAGGTCAATCAAAAAAAGAGATAATAATTAATCAAAGGTCCGACTGATCACCCCGCCTATATTGTAAATAGGCAGTTACGAATAATCCAGCCAAAGTAACAGGAATTAGACCTAACACGATTCCAAATAGAAAAACTTCAATCATTTCAATTTGTTTGAAAGGAGAAAAAGGAGGTAATATCTATATCTAAATATTAATTCGAATTACCACGAATCTCAATGACAAAGAATTGGCAATTTACACAGAATCCTATCGAAAGATTTCTTTTTATGAATTGCGCATTTCAAATACTCATTTCAGATAAGTCGTATTTTGCTCAGACCAATAAATAGAGCCGAGGTTATCGTTAAAGACGCTAGTAGAAAACCGAAATAACTAGTTATAGTAGGCATAAAGGAGCTAAATGAAATATGTTCTTTTTATACATATGTTTTGTTTATAAAAAAGCACTTAC